TACATTCCCCATTACGTTGTCGGAACAAAAATATTGCATGTATCAATATGGATGGAAATATTTAGTACATGAAATATCGATTTGCTAGATATATAAATAGATATATAAGATATAACTAATAAAACGGATCTTGTGTTCTGGAATTGGAATCAAAGAAAGATATTTAAAATGGCTCGTATGTTGTGACTTGGAATAAATGTTTCCCGGTAAAGGAAGGGAATAGTAATTTATTCATTCCTAATTTATTCCTATAGAACGTCTAGGAACAAGAAGATTAAATCGGATATATCGACAGATTCCCGCGTAGTCCAAAGAAAAAAAAGATCCAATTTCATCTCTATCGAATTTTAATATCAGAATAGTGGATATAATTATGATGCAATGGGTTAGGTCCACTTACTTTTTATTTTGTTGATTTCTAATCGATTTAATTGGAATAATGGAAAATAGGAAAGGAATAGTAATATTTGAAGATTTAACGAGACGACTTATCCTTACATTTATTATAATATTTAATATAATATTTATAATAATTATAAATTATATTTTATAATAATTATAAATTATATTATTTATTTAATAATTAATAATATATTTTTTATTTAATAATATATTTTATTTATTAAAATAGCAAATTTATAACCATACTATAATTAATTATAATGTTATAATTTTGATTATATATTAAAATATTAAATTATACGGTTTGTTACTTTTTTTTTATTACTTTATTACAAAGATCAACAATATCTTTATTCGCACTTCAAATATAAATACTACTGCCGGAGTTTTATGATTTATGAAAAAATCAAAGCCCCTTATCGGATTTGAACCGATGACTTACGCCTTACCATGGCGTTACTCTACCACTGAGTTAAAAGGGCTTGTTTGATCCAATTCCTGAATAAAGACACTATGAGTTTAGTATATATACTTATTATAATAGATGTACATAGATATATCTTATAATAAGTATAAGAGTTCATTCAGGAATGAAAAATTTTCTTTATCCAGTAAAAGTAAATTAAATAATTTAATATAATTTTTAAATAATTTAATATAGAGTATATAATATAGGTAAAATAAAACGGTTTATTGATATTGGATTTGATAAATATCAATACAATGAATTGTTTCAAGACTATCCTAATTGACATCATAACTAAATTCATTTGAGTGATACATGTATCCACTAATTTAACATAGATCCAAGATATTTCATTGAATCATTGATAAAGAGATTCGGATAAAGAGATTCGGCGTGGCCTTTGAACCAAACTTTTATCGAAAAAAATTGTATAGAAAGAATCGTGAAAGACGGAAAGATCCTTCGTATCGAGTCATACCATTCCATTATATTGACAATTTTAAAAAACTATTCATACTATGAACATAGTATGATGGCGGTCGTGCAAGTCTGCCCCCATCGTCTAGCGGTTCAGGACATCTCTCTTTCAAGGAGGCAGCGGGGATTCGACTTCCCCTGGGGGTAGGGTACTACGAAAGGAAGTTGATCGTGGATTATCAATAAGCCTGGAATTTATTCTTCCTGGGTCGATGCCCGAGCGGTTAATGGGGACGGACTGTAAATTCGTTGGCAATATGTCTACGCTGGTTCAAATCCAGCTCGGCCCAATAATTTGCCGATCCGCCATGAAATGATATAATATAACCCATTTGTTGCTCTCCAGAAATGCCCGATCCCCCAATCCCAATACGGAAGAAATCCATTTTATGATATATCTATACCACTATTTATTTACTCTCTTTTTACAAGAAATTCTGATCTTGCTAATGATCTAGATTCATATCAGGATCCGTAACTATAAAGTAAAGTTTAAGGAAAAGAGTAAATAAAAAAAAACTTTTTTGATTGAACGAGTGATTATCCAATTGATTTGGCAATAACGAAAGGATTACTAGTAATACCGGCTGCTCTCACTAAAGTACATATACATATGGGTATCGATATATCACACTCGCAGCTCTGTTACAACACGCCCTTTCTAATCGAAATTGAAAGGGTTAGAATGAAATCATAAAAATATGTATACTTTATTTTATTATGGTATTTACTTGGGATTGTAGTTCAATTGGTCAGAGCACCGCCCTGTCAAGGCGGAAGCTGCGGGTTCGAGCCCCGTCAGTCCCGACGAATCCAAATCCAATAAAAAACTATATCAATTCATCTCTCTATTTTTTGTGAAAAGAAGTCCAAATAACATAATTTCATTCCCAACAGTGATCCCTCTTCTTTTTTTCTTTTTCGTTTCACATTTATCATCAACCAAATGGGGAATTTCCATTTCTTCGACTAGTACCGATTCGATTGATGGGAGAGAGGCATATGTGGATTAGTACAATTATTATATTATTAGCATCAGATTCAGGATTCCACGGGATACCGTACTGTACTGGGTCTGGCTTTTTCAATTACTCCCGATCTGTGAAATATGAAATAGAGTAGAGTATTGTATGTTTCCCGGGAGTACATACATAAATGGAATTTGTACAATATAAAAAAAATTGAACATAGTTACTGTGTATAGAATAGTATAGAATACTTTTTTTTTAAGATTAAAATAAAAGTATATCCTTTTCGGGCCCTATTTTGTGTAACCTCAATTTCAAATTTTACTAATTTGAAATAATCTATCTCATTCAAATTTCGCATTGAGCTTTTGATATATGCGTCCCATTACTAATCCAATGAAAGAGGATATTCAAAAAATAAAGATCAAACAAGGATCACTTTTTTATTAGCGAGGTAATGAATTTTTTTTTTTATAAGGGTTTTTCCTTGAAAGAACAAACTTTTTAAATTTATATATAAATATATAAAAAAATAGTTAATTTGATGGAATATTCGATTTTTTTATACCGGAATTTGTACTCGTCTTTATCATACTTCTTTTGTTTTCCAAGAAGATTGGATCATTAAAAAAAGGAGTTTATAACTTAGCTCCTTCCTTTTTTTTCATTGAGCTTCTATTGTTTGTTGGGGTTTGTTTCGAACCAATGGTAAGTGGAAAGGCGGTTAGATGATACTTCATCAGATGATTGTACAAAGAGGGCGGTAGGTTATAGAAAAGAAAGAATGGAAAAGAATGATAAATAAATAAAGGAATTATTGATTGTATCGGGAATCAAATTTTGAGTTCAGTATGGATAAAAGATCATCCTATGTTATACTATTCAATTCTTGACGATGAATCGATTTGATAGCTCCGATATTGTTATTCATGATATTGATCCGATTCGATATCATCGAGATGTAATGCATCCCATTGAATTTACAGGCGAAAGATTTATTATCTCTATGGGATTAACTCCCGAGTTATTGCGAATTAAAGAAAAATTAAACAATGAGATTATGGAAGTAAATATTCTCGCATTTATTGCTACTGCACTGTTTATTCTAGTTCCTACTGCTTTTTTACTTATAATATACGTAAAAACAGTCAGCCAAGGTGATTAATTTGAATTAAACTTGATTTTTTATTTCTTATCAATAATTGCAGAGAAGAAAAGGATAAAAATTTCGCGTCTTAAATGAAATGGGCAGACTAGAATCAGTCGTATTCTATGAGATACAATAGTATGGTAGAAAGATTCAGATATTTCTTTCTACCATACTATCTAGTATTGTTATTGTAGTGTATAAAGTTGTATTGTAATGCGGGTTAATTTAATATAGATTAATATAGATCAATCTACAATAGTATCGTCATATTCCTTTTCTATATATATAGAAATCGATTTAATTACGTATATATAATATATATATAGTGATAATGTATATTCTATAGTATCCCAATTCTATTTCTTTGCTTTATCTATTTGTATTTAATTTGTGTTGATTTCAATTAAATTAATTTGAAATAATCGAAAGCTACTTTTACGATTAGAATTCCTAGATTTCTGATTATTTTCAATATGAATCCCGATCGAAAGAATCAATGACTTCTTCGATGGGTATAATAAAATAATCTTTTAGTTAGCATTCCCGACGAAGAAGTCATTGATTGAGGAGTTGACAAATGATCCATGGGAACTTCTTCGGATTTCGAAAAGGATTAGTAAAACTCGTCGACTTTTAACGTTTGAACCATGATATGGGTTCAATAAAACAAGCAAAACATAAATAAAATTTCTAAAATAGTAAAACTAAAACAAGCGGCGCAATATGTGACTCGCCCAAGACAATATTTTAGGATGTGCAGTATCTCGTTGGACAACTACTATGTTGTTTCCCAATGTGTATCCACGTAATGGAATAACCGAATTTTTTTCTCTTTGATCTTTGAACAGTAAAGAGGTAAACAAAATAAAAAAAAAAAAAGTTACGTTCTTCCTCATGGTCCATATCTAACTTTGGTAAGAGTCAGTTCATCGAAATAGAAAATTTATGAAGAATTCAGTTGGAATAAATTTCCTACCATTTGTATTCCTTTTACTTTTTTTACTTTCAAAATACGAACACGGAAATAATTGAAATATTTCTTTGATTGAAAGAGTATTCTTCATATATATTTATTATTCATAGAATACATTACTCAACTAAAATCCAAGAGAATTTCGAAATGAAGATATTTTTCATTTCTATTTCAATTTAAAAATAAAATTTTAAATTGAAATAGTGAAATTTTAAATAAAAAAAAACTTTGCCGAACGATCTATAAAAAAAAGTGATACTGTTTAGTTCCTAAACTCAATTAGTAGTACTTCTAGAGTCCACTCCTTCCCCATACTACTAGTGAAAGGGAAAACGTAAAGACTACCATTAAAGCAGCCCAAGCGAGATTTACTATATCCATGTGAATTATGTCCTCTATCTCTATGAAGGAATTATTCAATTATTGTTCACTAATAAATAATAGGGGAATTACTGGCGCAGAGTCAAAAAGTTATTCTGACCCAACACCGTTGATGAAACAATCCAATAAATCCAATTATAACAAGTTCTTATACGATTTCTAGTATAATTAGAAAAGATTAAG